TCCATGAGAGATGGTTTGTAAAAGGGGCCCCGTTGAGCCCCAATAGAACCTATTCCTATAATTATGTTCCTATAATTATGAAACCCATATGAGATATGTAGGGATAGGCTATTCTTTTTTTTTATTCCGCTGGCCGAGAGATATTGAAGCTGCATAGATTATTTTCATTGCACCTATCCTAATCTCCAATGGAAATCAAAAAAATGGATCCATTTATAATCTTCCACTAGTTGGATTAAGGAATCATCTAATTGGAAATGATAGCAGAATGCATAACTCGTTAGAAGGATTTATAAGATACACACAGTATACCAGCGTAAGAATCTATTTCCTCTATGTGGAAAAAATAAAATTAAGGAACCCCAAAATATTGGGAAAACGGCAATGAGTGTTAAGAAAGGAAATTGGTTCGTGGTAAAGACAAGATATACTTGGGCCAGAAAAATCCGTGCCCAAAATATTTTAATTTGAGCACGGGTTTTGTCGATAAAAAAATGGATTCAAGTAAAGTTTTAGGGAACGTATGAATATAAATAAGCTAGACCCATACTGCGAGTTGTTTCATGCCGTAAATAAACTCGAACACTCAAGAAATTGGTTGGGCAAGCAGATTCACATCTCTTACAACCAACACAGTCCTCAGTCCTTGGAGCAGAAGCAATTTGTTTAGCTTTACATCCGTCCCACATCGGTGAGGCACGCTCGGACACATTGAGTACATCCTATACATGTATCATAAATCTTTACTGAATGCGACATTGGATCTATACATTTTTGAACGTCATAAGTTTTCGGTCTAGTAAACTAATTTATAAATGAATCTTATATTTTTATATAGATACCAAACGAATCAATGAGTAATCAGAATTAATCTACTTCCTAATTGGTTTATGAGCGAGGGCCAAAATACTTTGATTTCTTTATAGTTATTTTTGCAACCACGATGATACCTTACCCCGTATCAAACCCGCCAGTTTGCATTTTTTACAAATATTCAAATTTCCCTTTATATAATATAATTCATAACTATTTATTCAACAAATTTGATTGGTTTTGATTGGTTAATACGAATTTATTTTCTGTTACGATAAATTGATGAAACAATAGCCAGCCCAATAGCAGCCTCAGCGGCTGCAATAGCTATAACTAAAATGGAGAAAATATCCCCTCTTAATTGACGATTATCAAAAATATCAGAAAAAGTTAAAAAATTGATATTATGATATTAACTGAATTTAATATAAGTTCAAGATACATAAGGGCTCTAACCATATTTCTACTTGTGATCAATCCATAGATACCAATAGAAAATAAATAGGCACTCAAAACAAGTAAATGTTCGAGCATCATTAAACAACTCCTTATCAATCAAGATTGATTTCAATCTGAATAATAATTTAATCAATTCGACGCGAACAAATAACAAATATCGAATAAAACATATAGAATAGATTAGTAATAGATTGATAGAAAAATAAAGCTTTTCGATTATTTAGACAGAAATTCAAATAATTTTACTCCTTTGAAAGGTTGCTCTATTGACGAGCTATCGCAATTACACCTATTAAAGCGACTAAAAGAATTATTGAAATAAGCTCAAATGGAAGAAAAAATCTGTTGATAAATGAATTCCAATTTGTTGGCTATTACTTATAAAATCTTGTTCTAAAATCTTATTTTATTTTTTAGTCCAAACGATCCCATACCAGGACGTATCCGAAATAGTAGTAATTAGTGAAATAAAAAGACTTGTACAAACCATTGAAGTAACCTCATCCCCAACGGTCAAAAGACGGAAATCTTTGTAATATTCTGAACCATTCATGAACATCACAGCAAAAATGATTAAAACTTTTATAGCTCCTACATAAATAAGGAGCTGCGCGGTGGCTACAAAATATGAGTTTGATAGAATATACAATAAGGATATACAAAAAAGAACCAATCCCAGTGAAAAGGCTGAATAAATGGGATTCGGAAGTAATACTACTGCCAGACTTCCTAATATAAGATATAAGACCCGATCCCAGAAAGACTAAAAGAAAATCATGTATTGGTCCAGGTAAATCCATTTTTTTCTAGAAAAAATCGAAATATTTCATGCCTTTGTTGACCTGACCAGGGCACAAGAAGTTATCCCCTATTTATTTTTATTTTTTTGAGGATACTTTTGAATTGAATGAAATTTCAACGGGGACGGCTTGGGTTGATGTAGATACAGGTATTGGGCTACTCTTATTCTCGAAAGCAGAGGTTCTATTTTGGAAATTATTATTCGAATAGAAGTCGAGTTTCAATCAAAAGAAAGCCCCGATTCTCGGCAACCAAGCGTTCTTTTGGTTTGTATTGACCAAGCAAAAACCTCATTTTTCGATCCAAAAAGCTGTTTTTAAGTATTTTCTTCATTTTTTATTTGGGGTGAATTCGAATAAATTGTTCGGATTGTGTAATCGTCAATTATTGCCACCGGTAACCGACCTAAAGCAATTTGATTATAATTCAATTCGTGACGATCATAAGTAGAAAGTGCATATTCTTCAGTCATTGATAAACAATTTGTTGGACAATACTCAAATGCAATTACCACAAAATATACAGATTCCAAAATCAATACTGTAATTAAGTAATCGTTTCTTTGGAATATCCATTTCCAATCAACAAGGGGTAGATCTATAGGACATACACGAACGCATACTTCACAAGCAATGCATTTATCAAATTCAAAGTGAATTCGGCCTCGTAAACGTTCCAATGTGATCAAATTTTCGTAGGGATATTGAATAGTTACAGGTAAACGATTCGCGCGAGACAAGGTAATCACGAAACCTTGACCAATGTACCTGGCAGCCCGTACTGTTTGTTGACCCAAATTCAACAACTGAATTAGCACAGGGAACATATCTGAATAGATATAAATAATTTGACTTCTTTCTTTCTCTTGTTTGAGACAAGTTGTGAAAAGAGACTGTTCGTTTAGAGTGAAAGAAGTTGGGACGAAGTTAGTTGTTAATATTATAGATTACCTAGCGAAATAGGTAAAAGAAATTTCCATCCAAGATTTAATAGTGGGTCGATTCTTAGTCTCGGTAAAGTCCATCTTGTTGCAATGAACAAGAACAAATAAGTTTTAGCTAATGTAATAAAGATACCGGTTGTTGTTCCAAAAACTTGACTTCTTTTATTTATGTCAAAAAGTCCAGGAACGGGTATGTATGGAATAGAAAGATTCCAACCCCCCAAGTAAAGAACTGTTACAAACAATGAAGAAACTAGTAAATTTAGATACGAAGCAACGTAAAATAAACCAGATTTGATACCTGAATATTAGGTTTGATAACCTGCCACTAATTCTTCTTCTGCTTCTGGTAAATCAAAAGGCAATCTCTCACACCCGGCTAGAGACGAAATTAGAAAAATGATAAACCCTAAGGGTTGGCGCCATAAATTCCATCCCCAAAAACCTTATTTTGACTGCGCTTCAACTATATCAACTATACTTAAACTGTTAGATAATCATAGTCGACGATAACATCACTGTTCCCATCGCTATTACAAAACCTACAAAACCGTACATGAAATTTTCACCTCATATGGCTCCTCATAGGTCCTAAATTAATCTAAGGATCTTTCAACATTATTTACCTTAATTTAATGTAAGGTGTTTGTAGGATCGATAGAGAGTCAAACTCTTAATCTTGTTATCCTAAGGCCTAGAGTTCGACCAATGGAATTCTGTCTGCTATATTTATATTTATAATAATAAAAAATGCTTCTGAATTGATCTCATCTTTTCAGAATTTTCATTTTTTTTTCTTGATTAATAATTTTATCCTTGAATAAAAAAGACTTTTAAAATATCTATCGCATAGATATTGCACCCTATCATTTTATTATTATATATTACGAAAATGAATTCGACATTACATAACAAGAATTTTTTGTTCCTATTCTCCTTTGGGGGCAGTACCGAAAGTAAAAGATTTCTTCGTTCTTGATAGTTATTTACTTAATACGTGGATAGGAACATACTCTGGATGGAAATTGTGGTTTGAATTACTTTTCTATAAAGAAATATCTTTTTTGATAATTTTACGAATCTCCATTACTAATCCTTTGTGTATCTTGGTCTTCCTAACCACCCACTCATCTTTTTAATCTCTCACTTGGGGTAATACATCTCTGGAAATAGATAATAAAAACCCCATATGTTTGATCTTTTGAACCCGCTTCAAGCCGTGATGGACTAATCAACTGATCTTGGGATAAACAGTCTCGACTGCTTATAGTTCTTTTTACTTAATTCTTGTACAATAGGAAATGAGATTGAATTTCTTTAAACAGCTAATTTTTAAGCCATTTTATTTCACCCATATAACTATCTGATTTAATTTTAATTCAGTAACCCCAACGATTAAAACGATTAATAAAACAAAATAGATTATAAAACTCATTAAACTTTCTTGCTACAAAGAAAAGAAATGGGGTTAATTTTTTGTCTTACCGAATCGCACGTAGAGATATTGATAATACACATTAGAGTTAATGGTATTTCATAACTAATTGATTGAGCAGCAGCCCTTAATCCACCTAATTTATTATTTGAGCCATATCCTGACATAAGAAGTCCAACGGTAGCAAGACTTGAAACGGCAATCCATATAAAAATACCAATACTAAGATCAGCTAGAATAAAGCGATAGCTAAAAGGAATTACTAAATAAGTTAGTAAAATTGATATGACTGCTATGGATGGTCCGATACTGAATAAACTAATATCTCCGCTAGACGGAAGAAGATTCTCTTTGAAAAGTAGTTTTGTACCGTCTGCTATAGCTTGCATAATTCCCAAAGGCCCGGCGTATTCGGGTCCAATACGTTGTTGTATCGCCGCAGATATTTTTCTTTCTAACCAAACAATTACTAATACGCCTAGTGGGATTCCTAATACAAGCGTTAAAATAGGGATAAACATCCATATATATAATACCATAGACTTCTTTTAAGGATTCCAACCTGGAAAAAAATTGAAAGCTTGTATTTCTATTGTATACATTATAATTTCAACGATCAACTTCTCCCATAATGATATCTATGCTACCTAGTATCGTCATAATATCAGCCTATTTTATTTTTTTAACTAATTGGGGAAGAATTTGCAAGTTGATAAAACCCGGCGGTCAAATTTCCCATCTCCAAGGAAAAACACTCCGATCTCCTATCATAAAAATGCCAAATTCTCCTTATTGGTGCTTCGACTCTTACATAAAGTTCTTGCTTGGACAATTCAAAGGTTGGAGAAGGTTTTTTACTAAAAAATCGATATTCAAAATCATTCCACTCGGGATCTTTTATTCTATTAAAGCGCCGGATTTCTAAATTTTCATAGGGCCCCCTGGAATTCCTTCCAGAGCTTGTTGAATAATTTTTATGGATTCTGTCATTTCACTGATTCGTACTAAATACCGAGCTAATGAATCTCCTTCTTTTTGCCATTGAATCTCCCAGTAAAATGCATCGTAACACTCATAACTTTACGAAGATCCCATTGTATTCCGGAAGCTCGTAGCATTGGACCCGATAAACCCCAATTTAGTGCTTCTTCTGTGTCATAATGCCTACGCCTTCAACTCGTTCTAAAAAAATAGTATTTTGTGTAATAAGCTTTTGATATTCTGCAAGCCCGCTTAAAAAATAGTAGATCAGCAGCAACCCCCCCGATACGAAAATAATTATGCATCATACGCATATCGGTAGCAGCTTCGAATAGGTCATAGATCAATTCTCGTTCTCGCAAAATATAGAAGAAGGGGGTCTGTGCTCCAATATCTGCCATAAAAGGGCCGAGCCATAATAAATGAGAAGCGATACGGCTCAATTCCAACATAATAGCTCTAATATAGCTAGCCTTGTACTTGAATATTACCTAGCCGTTCGGGTCAATTTATGGTTATTGCTTCTATGAACATAGTAGCTAAATAATCCCAACGTGTTACATAAGGTAAATATTGTATAATTGTTTGATTTTCCGCAATTTTTCCCATCCCTCTATGTAAATAACCCAATATTGGTTCACAGTCAATAACATCTTCACCATCAAAAGTAACAATCAGTCGAAGAACACCGTGCATTGATGGGTGGTGAGGACCCATATTGACTACCATGAGGTCTTTTCTTATAGTTGGTGCAATCATAAGTTTTTCTCGAGTCCTTCTTCCATGCATTGCTGAAAGTAAAAAGAAGTTGATCCAAATGTAAACGATTAAGCTCAAATGTTATCACGCTCCAAATTTAATTAACGCATTTTGATCTCGCGAATATCCAACTCACCAATTAATTCTTTATAGCGCTTTCTATTGCTTTTTGACAAATAGGCCAGCAGTCGTTGACGTTTTCCCAAAATTTTTCTCAAACCTCTTTGAGATGAAGAGTCTTTTTTGTGCAATTCCAGATGTGAAGTAAGTTTCCTTATCTTATTGGTGAAACTGCATACTTGAAATTCAACAGACCCCCTGTTTTCTTCGTTTTCTTTTTGAGAAATAACCGAAATGAATGAATTTTTTACCATACAAAAAATCCCCTTCCCTTAATTTACAGATATGGATTTTACCGATCAGTAATAATAATAATGTCGTTAATTTGAAATTTGAATTGTCGTATATATAATAAAATAATCCTAAATTCTTTATGAATTCCTAATTTTCTGAATTCAAATCCATTAATTCAATTTTAAATTGGCTTTAGAACTTTAGATAGGGATAGAAAACAAAGGGTTGGTCCATTTTTACACCGAAGAATTTTAATTTCGACCTCAAATGGAGAAAGTCCTAAGGTTCTGTTAATTAAGTTTTAGATTTAATTGAAACATTAATGAAATGGGAGACAAGACGTGTGATCCTTATATTTTTATTTGTTTGCTTTCATATACTATATACATAGGTATATAGATAATATCTAGCAAAAATATATTATTCACACGTTTTTAATCGTGGATACAGATGTACCCTTAACATACTGAAACGACTGCCATTATTCGTATGAAACCAATAACGATTCATACAAGCTAAATCTTCTAATCGATAATTAGGCCAAAGAAAAAGCTTTAATTTCATTAATTTATTTTTGTCTCTATCAAGTTGCTTATTGTCAAGTGAAACCTGGGTGATGTTTTTTAGGTTCTTTTCGTTCGAAAATACTACATTTCTATCTATACTATTTCTATTCTTTGAATTGAAACAAATTAAAATTCTCAATTTTTTACGACGTCTAAACGCTAAAAGAGTTTCGGGAACAAGCAAATCAAAACGATTTTTATCCCTATTTTCAGTTATTTTTTGGTATGTTGAAATAGCTTTACAAAAATGATTTTTCGAAAAATATCCTTGCTCTTGGTATTTTTGATTAGTTTGGTGTTTACTTTTATGAATCAATGAAATACCTATGGTTTGATAGATAATAAATTGTCCGTTTTTTTTTCCAGATAGACGAATAGGTTCTATAATTAGTACTCCTCTTTTCATCAATTCTGTATAAGTTAAATTCTTCTGAATCAGCATTATATCCAAATTAATTTCTCTCGTGTGAATCGAGGATATAGTAATTTTGCTCGGATCTGTGAGTCTAAGCAGGAGACAATATACCTTGATATTATTGATCATTCTTTGAGTTAAAATAACGCCCCGTTTAAATTGAAAAAGCAAATAACGTTTCAGGAAGAAATATAGTGCTGCTTCCGTCTTGTTTTTGTATTTTTTTTTTACTTTTTTCATCTCGGACTTTACATAACTTTCTTCAATATCTTTGTGTTCTGGTAGAATGGATCCAAGATCTCCTCGACTTTTTGGTTCTTTTTCTTTTGCATTGCTCTTTTTATTTTCACTACTATTTTGATTTTCATTTCTACTCAAATTTAAAAGAAGTAATTTACTTGGTATAAACCAAGGTTTCTTTTTATATACACTATAAAGTAATACAAATTCTGGAAAGAACCAAGATTCCAGATTTGATATGGGATGCTTTAACATTTTTGCATTCATTACCACCCAATCAAAAAACCCTTTGTGGTAATTTGGTGGATTTTTTTCTGGAATTATAAGATAATAAAGATCTTTTTTAGTAATTATTTGAGAATTATTAGTAAGAATTTGAGGATTTTTATTCTTGTTGGTATCGATCATGATACAGGCCCCACTATTAACTTTTTCTTTACGATGAACATTGCTAATTTTCCAATCAAAATATTTTCTATCCGCCATTTTTTCCATATATATAGTATCGAACCTTACTCGAAAATTATTAATAGGGAGGTTTCGCAGCCTACTTAAAAGAGTATCTTTAGACGTGTAAGAACTATTTTGGCTCTTATTTTCTTGAAACGAAGATCTATCAAAAAAGCATGCCGTTTTATTTTTATAATTAAGAAATTTATATAATAAAAGATTATACCTATAGTCTTTTTGAAAATTCTCTTTTTTATTAGATAATGGATATACTTTCAAAAAAAATTTTTTTTTGAAATCAAGTAAGGGGTCTTTTTCATATGAATGCCATTTACTTAAAATGTCCTTTTTAGGGCTATGACGCCGATGAACCATATTTCGCCATTTTTCTGGTATTAATCTAGACCATTTTTTCGGAGATAAATTGTATTGATAATGTCTTCTTAACCAGTTTTTCCATTGATTTATTTCATAACTACGGAGTTTCTTACCCCCCAATTTAAAATGAACCACTTCTCGCATTTCAAAAGAATCCTTTATTTCGGGTTTCAGAAAAAAAGGGGTTTCTTGATAGTGAAGAACAGATCTGAATTTATAAGAATTACTAACATTACTAACGTGGATTTGTGATAATTTGTAAAATACGTATGCTTGTGATACGTAGGATAAGTCATAAAAACTATGAGAATTGGTTCTACGATTACTAATATTATCATTATCAAGTGACTTTGAAATAAATGAAATTGGATTTTTCTTTTTTTTATTAATTATTTCTTGTTTGCTTGAATTATTGTAAATGAATTTCTCGAGAATTTTTTTTCTTTTTTTTATTAATTCAAGAAAAAGTTCTATATTTTTTTTCGGAATATTAATGCTAGATACAAAAACATCTGCGTATATTCTTTCAAGAAAAAATTGAAAAAAAAGAAGTAATTTACAAATTTTTCTAGCATTTCTTCTTTTTAATATTTGCCGTTTTTCGAATCTATTAGCATTATAATTTGTTTTGTTAGCACTACTAAGATTATTTATTCTTGTAATTTTTTTTTCTTTCAATTCTCTCGATTCATATATTGCAAATAATAGAATTGGGTTGAGTTTTGAAAGTTCTTTTAATTTTTTTTTTATCAAAATAACACTTTTCATAACCCATTTTTTTGCTTCTTTTGAAAGTTTTTCAAGTAATTTTGTTTTTTCTTTGAAAACTATTAGAATGCAAAAATACTTCTTTTTTAATTTTCTAATTTTTTTTTTCAATTCCATAAAAATGGGTTTAAAAAAGGAAAGTCGTTTTCGGGGTGAACCAAAAGGAAGGTCGGCTTCCATTCCCAAAACTGTTAAAAAACAAAAATTATTTTTTTGTTTTTTCATTAAATATTTCTGAGAGGATCTTAGTTTCGATTTGTTCCAAGGTTTCAAAGAAAAAGGAAATAAGATTTTTATCTGAATACCGTCTGTCAACCATTTTTGCGGAAATTCTGTTTCGGATAATGGAACACCATTATAAGTACATTTTATATGTACTTCTCTATCCCATTCCTGAAAATCCTCAGACCATTCAGGAAGTTGAAATAGGAGTATACGTCCAATATTTTTCGTAATTATGAATGAAGGTAATAGAATATATTTTCTAAAAATAGATTGAGTTATTAACATGCAACCTCTTATTACTTGTGCAAGTCGAATCCTATCCCAGGCTTGTGCTATCGCGATTCGGTTGCTCGCCCTTCTTGTGTTCTTTTCTTTTTTTGCGTCTCTTTTTGTTTGCTCCTCTGTAGACGTTA